CAATTAGGAGATTCTCTGGAAGAAATACGGGGTTCTGCTTCTGGTGGCAACATGCTATTGGGTGGTGGTCCCGCTTATGGGGTCAAATCAATACGTTCTAAGAAGAAATATTGGAAGATCAATCTCATCGATCTTGTAAGTATCATACCAAATCCCATCAATCGAATCATTTTTTCGAGAAATACGAGACATCTAAGTCGTACAAGTAAAGAGATCTATTCATTGATAAGAAAAAGAAAAAACGTGAACGGTGATTGGATTGATGATAAAATAGAATTCTGGGTCGCGAACAGTGATTTGATTGATGATGAAGAAAGAGAATTCTTGGTTCAGTTCTCCACCTTAACGACAGAAAAAAGGATTGATCAAATTCTATTGAGTCTGACTCATAGTGATCATTTATCAAAGAATGACTCTGGTTATCAAATGATTGAACAACCGGGATCAATTTCCTTACGATACTTAGTTGACATTCATCAAAAGGATCTAATGAATTATGAGTTCAATAGATCCTGTTTAGCAGAAAGACGGATATTCCTTGCTCATTATCATACAATCACTTATTCACAAACCTTGTGTGGGGCTAATATTTTTCATTCCCCATCTCCTCATGGAAAACCCTTTTCGCTCCGCTTAGCCCTATCCCCTTCTAGAGGTATTTTAGTGATAGGTTCTATAGGAACTGGACGATCCTGTTTGGTCAAATATCTAGCGACAAACTCCTATGTTCCTTTCATTACGGTATTTCCGAACAAGTTCCTGGATGACAAGCCTAAAGGTTATCCTATTGATGATATCGATATTGATGATATCGATATTGATGATAGTGACGATATTGATGATAGTAATGATGACCTTGATATTGATACGGAGCTGCTAACTATGACGAATGTGCTAACTATGTATATGACGACGAAAATAGACCGATTTGATATCACCCTTCAATTCGAATTAGCAAAAGCAATGTCTCCTTGCATAATATGGATTCCAAACATTCATGATCTGCATGTGAATGAGTCGAATTACTTATCCCTCGATCTATTAGAGAACTATCTCTCCAGGGATTGTGAAAGATGTTCCACTGGAAAGATTCTTGTTATTGCTTCGACTCATATTCCCCAAAAAGTGGATCCCGCTCTAATAGCTCCAAAGAAATTCACTACATGCATTAAGATACGAAGGCTTCTTCTTCCACAACAACGAAAGCACTTTTTCATTCTTTCATATACTAGAGGATTTCACTTGGAAAAGAAGATGTTCCATACTAACGGATTCGGGTCCATAACCATGGGTTCCAATGCGCGAGATCTTGTAGCACTTATCAATGAGGCCCTATCAATTAGTATTACACAGAAGAAATCCATTATAGAAACTAATACAATTAGATCAGCTCTTCATAGAAAAACTTGGGATTTTCGATCCCAGATAAGATCGGTTCAGGATCATGGGATCCTTTTCTATCAGATAGGAAGGGCTGTTACACAAAATGTACTTCTAAGTAATTGCCCCATAGATCCTATATCTATCTATATGAAGAAGAAATCATGTAAGGGAGGGGATTCTTATTTGTACAAATGGTACTTCGAACTTGGAACGAGCATGAAGAAATTAACGATACTTCTTTATCTTTTGAGTTGTTCTGCCGGATCGGTCGCTCAAGATCTTTGGTCTTCATCCAGACACGATGAAAAAAATTGGATCACTTCTTATGGATTCGTCGAGAACGATTCTGATCTAGTTCATGGCCTATTACTATTATTACTATTAGAAGTAGAAGGCGCTCTGGCTCTGGCGGGATCCTCACGGACAGAAAAATATTGCAGTCAGTTTGATAATAATCGAGTGACATTACTTCTTCGGTCCGAACCAAGGAATCAGTTAGATATGATGCAAAATGGATCTTGTTCTATCGTTGATCAGAGATTTCTATATGAAAAATACGAATCGGAGTTTGAAGAAGGGGAAGGGGCCCTCGATCCGCAACAGATAGAGGAGGATTTATTCAATCACATAGTTTGGGCTCCTAGAATATGGCGATTTGATTGTATCGAAAGGCCCACTGAATTGGGATTTCCCTATTGGACTGGGTCATTTCGGGGCAAATGGATCATTTATCATAAAGAGGGTGAGCTTCAAGAGAATGATTCGGAGTTCTTGCAGAGTGGAACCATGCAGTACCAGACACGAGATAGATCTTCCAAAGAACAAGGCTTTTTTCGAACAAGCCAATTCATTTGGGACCCTGCGGATCCATCCTTTTCCCTATTCAAAGATCAGCCCTCTGTCTCTGTGTTTTCACGTCGAGAATTCTTTGCAGATGAAGAGATGTCAAAGGGGCTCCTTGCTTCCCAAACAAATCCTCCTACATCTATATATAAACGCTGGTTCATCAAGAATACGCAAGAAAAGCACTTCGAATTGTTGATTCATCGCCAGAGATGGTTTAGAACCAATAGTTCATTATCTAATGGATCTTTCCGTTCTAATACTCTATCCGAGA